TACAAAATGCCTGACTAAAGGATTATTCTGATAGAATAAATTAAATAATATAAATATTATTTTTGTAAAACAATCAATTATATCTTTTAATTATTAATTAAATCCTAAAGAATCAAAATCTTTAATGCTAATATACACTAAAATATAAAAAAAATAAGCTAATTAAGCTAATGAACTCATACTTCATTTATAAAGGTTTTATTCCTTTTTTTTTTATCAATAATTCTAAAACCTTATTTTTTAATTTACTAATTTTTAGGATCCTGTTCATTTCATCCTCTAATTCCTGAATTAATTGCTGAATAGGGTTAGAAATTAACACTTTAATTTTTTTAACTTTAACATATAATAAAAAATTTTTAATTAACTCAGAATTTTCTATTAAATATTATTTAATCCAATCCATTTCTTCTATTAACTTTTTATTTTTTATTATTTTAATTAATTACAATTTAATTGATAAAAATGATATTTATAATTTTATTCTAATTAACCTCAATTTAACTTTATTAATAAAAATAGGAAGAGCTCCTTTTCACTTTTGAATAATTTCAATTATTGAAGGAATCTCATGAAATAATATTTTTATTTTATTAACTCTGCAAAAAATCCCACCTATAATCTTAATTTCTTATTATCTAAATTTAAAAATATTAATAATCGTAGTTATTTTAAATTGTTTTTTTGGCTCTTTAGGAGGATTAAATCAATTAAATATTCAAAAAATTATAATTTATTCATCTATTTATAATTTTAGATGAATATTTAGTTCTATTATTATTAGAGAAAATTTATTCTTATTTTTTATCTTAGTTTATATATTAATTTTTTTTAATTTAACATATTTATTTTCTAAATTTAACTTATTTTTTATTAATCAACTTTATTTAATTAAATCCAATAAATCTATTATATTAATTATTTTTTTTAATTTATTATCATTAGGAGGATTGCCCCCTTTTATAGGATTTATTTCTAAATGAATTATTTCTATTTATATAATCCAAACTTTAAATTCTATAGTATTAATTATAGTATTATCTTCACTAATTAATTTATTTTATTATATTCAATTAATGTATCCTTTTTTAACTATCCAAAAATTTGAAAATAAATGATCATCCTCACTTAAAATCAATACTAAAATAATAATTATATCTTATTTCTCTCTATTCAGATTAATTATATCAAGAATACTGATAATAATTTATTAATAAGATTTTAAGTTAAAAAAACTATTAATTTTCAAAATTAAATTTAAAGATATAATCTCTAAGTCTTAACAAATTACTTTATATTTTCAAGTTTGCAACTTAATTTCTTAAAATTTAGAATATAAAACTAATTCGACAGTAATAAAATTTATTCAATTTCTATATAAATTTACAATTTATCGCTTTAAACTCAGCCATATTACTAAATAAAAAAACAAATGAAAAAATGATTATTCTCTACCAATCACAAAGATATCGGAACCTTATATTTTATATTTGGTATTTGATCAGGTTTAGTCGGATCATCACTAAGATTTATTATCCGAATAGAATTAAGAACCCCCGGAAGATTCATTGGAAATGACCAAATTTACAATGTAATTGTCACTTCTCATGCTTTTATTATAATTTTTTTCATAGTTATACCCATTATAATTGGAGGGTTTGGTAATTGGCTAGTGCCCCTAATATTAGGTTCTCCCGATATAGCTTTCCCTCGAATAAACAATCTCAGATTTTGATTTTTACCACCCTCTTTAATTTTCCTTCTATTAAGAAGAATGACTAATTCAGGGGCTGGAACTGGTTGAACAGTATACCCTCCCCTATCTTCAAACCTATCCCATGCAGGCAGATCAGTCGATTTAACTATTTTTTCTTTACACATAGCTGGAATTTCATCCATTTTAGGGGCTATTAACTTTATTTCTACTATTATAAATATAAAATTTAAAAATTTAAATTTTGAAATAATTCCCCTATTTGTATGATCAATTTTAATCACTGCTGTCCTTCTTCTTCTTTCATTACCTGTACTAGCAGGGGCTATTACCATACTTCTTACTGACCGTAATCTCAATACCTCTTTCTTTGACCCAGCAGGAGGAGGGGATCCAATTTTATACCAACATTTATTTTGATTCTTTGGCCATCCAGAAGTTTATATTTTAATTCTACCAGGATTCGGAATTATTTCCCAAATTACAACTCAAGAAAGAAGAAAAAAAGAATCATTTGGAAGATTAAGAATAATTTATGCAATGATTTCTATTGGTTTATTAGGCTTTGTAGTATGGGGGCACCACATATTTACAGTTGGTATAGATGTCGATACACGAGCCTATTATACCTCAATTACGATAATTATTGCAATTCCTACAGGAATTAAAATTTTTAGATGACTGGCTAATTTAAATGGAGCTTTAATTAAATTAAACCCCTCACTAAATTGAACTATCGGATTTATTTTTTTATTTACAATTGGAGGCTTAACAGGAATTATCCTTTCAAATTCTTCTATTGATATTTCACTTCATGATACTTATTATGTAGTAGCCCATTTCCATTATGTACTTTCAATAGGAGCAGTATTTGCCATTATAGCCGGATTCTTAAATTGATACCCCCTATTTACAGGTCTAACATTAAACAATTTTTATTTAAAAATTCAATTTATTACTATATTTATTGGAGTAAATTTAACATTTTTCCCCCAACACTTTTTAGGATTAGCTGGAATGCCCCGTCGCTACTCTGATTACCCAGATTCTTATCTTTCATGAAATATTGTCTCATCTCTTGGATCTATAATTTCTTTAATTAGAATTATAATTTTAATTTTTTTAATTTGAGAAAGAATAATTAATAAAAAATATATAATTTTTGCATCTAATATAATTTTCTCCATTGAATGAATCCAAAAAACTCCTCCATTAGAACACAGATTCAACGAACTACCTAAAATTTATTTAAATTTCTAATATGACAGAATTAATGTAATGAATTTAAGCTTCATTTATAAAGATTTTTATCTTTTTTTAGAAATAGCCACATGATCTAATTTAAATCTTCAAAATAGAAGATCCCCCCTAATAGAACATTTATTATTCTTTCATGATAATTCTATAATAATTATTTTTTTAATTTCTAATTATGTTTTATACATAATTATTATCAATTTAAAAAATAAATTTTATAATTTCAACTTACTAGAAAACCAAAATATTGAATTTATCTGAACCATTATCCCTAGGTTCTTTCTTTTAATAATTGCTTTTCCCTCCTTACATATACTATACCTTATAGATGAAACAAATAATCCTAACTTAACTTTAAAAATTATGGGCCACCAATGATACTGATCCTACGAATATACAGACTTCAAAAATATTGAATTCGATTCATTTATAATCCCCCATAAACCTGAACTATCTAACAACTTCCGGCTATTAGATGTAGATAATCGAATTATTATTCCTATAAATACTCAAATTCGATCCTTAGTTTCATCAATAGACACTATTCACGCCTGAACAATTCCATCATTAGGAGTTAAATCTGACGCTATCCCCGGTCGTTTAAACCAACTAAATTTTTTAATTAATCGACCTGGATTATTTTACGGCCAATGCTCTGAAATTTGTGGAACAAATCACAGATTTATACCTATTTGTATTGAGAGAATTAATTTAAATTTCTTTTTAAAATGAATTAAAAAATTTAATTAATTCATTAGATAACTTAAAGCAAGTATAGGTCTCTTAAACCATATCATAATAATTAGCAACTATTTCTAATGATTTTATAAAGAATTAGTTAAATAAATAACCTAAATTTGTCAAATTTAAATTATATAATTAAAATATATTCTTTTATCCCACAAATAATACCATTAAATTGATTGATACTAATAATATTTTTTATAATCTTATTTTTTATTATTACCAATCTATTTTATTATAATAAAAATTTCAACCCATCTAATAATAAAAAAATTAAAAATTATTTTAATATTAATAAAACCAATTGACAATGATAAATAATTTATTTTCTACTTTTGACCCCTCTTCATCTTTAATAAATTTAAATTTAAATTGAATGAGATCCATATTATTCCTATTATTTTTCCCATTAAATTTTTGATTTTTACCTAATCGATTTATACATTTTTATAATTTAATTTTCAAATTTCTAAAAACAGAAATTAATAATCTATTAAAATCTAATTCTTTTAAAGGAAGATCCATTTTTTTTATTTCCATTTTTTTTATAATATTTTTTAATAACTTTTTAGGATTATTTCCCTATATTTTTACCTCTACTAGACATTTAATTTTTAATCTTTCATTTTCATTACCTATTTGACTAACACTAATATTTTTTGGTTGATTAAATAAAACCCAAAACATATTTATTCACCTTATTCCTAACGGAACACCAGCAATCTTGATGCCCTTTATAGTATTAATTGAAACTATTAGTAATATAATTCGTCCAGGAACTCTAGCAGTCCGATTAACTGCTAATATAATTGCAGGACATCTTTTAATTACCTTACTTTCATCCAATGGACCTGCAATATCCCAAATCATAATCATAATTTTATTACTAATAGAAACTTTATTACTAATTTTAGAAATTTCTGTTAGTATTATTCAAACCTATGTTTTTACAATTTTATCAACTTTATATATGTCAGAAATTCATTAATAACAACTAATGATAAATCATTCAAATCACCCCTTTCATTTAGTAAATTACAGCCCCTGACCTTTAACAAGAGCTTTTGGCACTATAATTTTCATACTAAGTATAATTAAATGATTTAAAGAATTTAAATTTAATTATTTAATAGCAATTGGATTAATAATCATTATCATTACTATAATTCAATGATGACGAGATATTTCCCGAGAAAGAACTTTCCAAGGCCTTCACACTATCATAGTAAATATAAATATACGATGGGGGATAATTTTATTTATTACATCAGAAATTTTTTTCTTTTTATCATTTTTTTGAAGATTTTTTCACAGAAGACTATCGCCCAATGTAGAACTAGGAAGATCCTGGCCCCCCTACAACATTCAAATATTCAATCCGTTTCATATTCCCCTTTTAAATACTTTAATTTTATTAATTTCAGGTATTTCAGTAACTTGAAGCCATCAATGTCTTTTAGAAAATAAATTTAAAGAAAGTAATCAAAGATTATTTATTACCATCGCATTAGGAATTTACTTCTCTATAATTCAAATATATGAATATATTCAAGCCCCATTTTCAATTGCCGATAGAGTTTTCGGATCAACATTTTTTATCGCTACTGGTTTTCACGGTCTTCATGTATTAATTGGAACTATATTTTTAATAGTCTGTCTTTATCGTCTTATTAATAATCATTTTTCTATAAACCATCATTTTGGATTTGAAGCAGCTTCTTGATACTGACATTTTGTAGACGTAGTATGAATTTTCTTATTTACATTTATATATTGATGAAATAATTAAATTATTTATATAATATAAAAAGTATATTTAACTTCCAATTAAAAAGTTTATTATCTAATAATATAAATAATTATAAGTTTAATAATCATGGCAATTACAATTTTAATAATTTCTTCAATTTTAATTTTAATTTCTATAATTATTTCAAAAAAAAAAAAAAGCGACCGAGAGAAGTTCTCTCCCTTCGAATGCGGATTTGACCCTAAAACATCTTCTCGCCTTCCATTCTCACTTCAATTTTTCATAATCACTATTATTTTTTTAATTTTTGATGTTGAAATTTCTGTTATTCTACCTATAATTATCATTTATAAATTAATTAATAAAATAATTTGATTTTATTCAATAATTACAATTATAATAATTTTAATTTTAGGAATCTTTTATGAATGAAATCAATCATTATTAAATTGAAAATTTTAATTCTAGGATTATAATTTAATTAAAATTATTAAATTGCAATTAATATAAATTGATCTAAATTCAATTAATCTTAATTAAATAAATAAGAATTAATAATAATTAAATTTAATTTCGACTTAAAAATAGGATAAATTTCCCTTATTTTTAATTGAAACCAATTATTGAGGTTAGTTACTGTTAATAACTACAAAGAAAATATTTTTCCAATTAAAGAAATATTTTAAAATTTAAACTTCTAATTTAAATAAAAGTGATTTAAATCATTTATATTTCTTTAACTAATAAAAATTAAAATAATTATATAGTTTAAAAAAACATTTCATTTTCACTGAAAAATTAATTTATCTTAAAAATTTATAATTATTTTTTAATATTTAAAGATTAATAAATCACTTTTATATCTTCAATATAACACTCTAAATTTTAAGTTATTTAAATAAAATAATAACATAAATAAATAAAATAAAAAAAAAAAAAAAATAAATAACTTAATAGAATTAAGATAAAGATAATAATTTATTTTTCTAACCAATATAAACTTTCTATATAAATTTAAACCCCCCAATTCTTCTAAGAATCCTAAATCTAAAATCTTATCAAGATTAAATCTTAAATTTAATACATATATATTCAACCCATAAATAGAGATATTAGAAATAAATCACATATTCCCAAAATAAAAAAAAATTTTATTAATAAAAACATATTTTCTAATAAAATTTAAAAATGAAATTAATAATCCAATTAAAATTCCACCTCCAATAAAATTAAAAACTATAAATTTAAAAAATATTTTTAAATAAATTATATAGAAAAAAGGCATAATTATTCAATTTAATATTCTTCCCCTAAAAATAGATATAAATAACAAAACCATTATTCTTTTAATTATAATTAAATCTTTATCTATTAAGCTAAAAATTTTATTTAACCCTAACTCCTTTATCATCCTAAAATACAACAAACGAACAGTGTAACTAACCGTTAAACCTGTCGAAAAAAAAAAAAAAAAAAAAACAATTATATTTATATTAGAAAATAAAACTATTTCTAAAATTAAATCTTTAGAATAAAATCCTGCTATAAAAGGAACACCACATAAAGCTAAATTAGAAATATTAAAATTAATAGATACTAAGGGCATATAATATCCCAACTGCCCTATAAATCGAATATCTTGATTATTATTTAAATTATGAATTACTAACCCCGCACACATAAATAATAAAGCTTTAAATATTGCATGAGTACTAAGATGAAAAAATGCTATATTTCTAAACCCCAAACATAAAATTCTTATTATTAATCCCAATTGTCTCAAAGTTGATAAAGCAATAATCTTTTTTAAATCAAATTCAAAATTTGCTGATAAACCAGCCATTAGTATAGTTAATCTAGATATCAATAATAAAACTTCTTTTATTATTCTTATTTGTAATATTTCCCTAAATCGAATTAATAAATAAACACCAGCCGTAACTAAAGTGGATGAGTGAACTAGAGAGGATACCGGTGTAGGAGCCGCCATAGCAGCAGGCAATCATGCGGAAAAAGGAATTTGAGCTCTTTTAGTTATTGCAGCCGATACTACCATAATCAAAATCATAATTATATAACTTTCTAAATTTATAGTATATATGTATATCAGAAAGTTTCATCTACCAACATTAATTATTCAAGAAATAGATATCAATAATATTACATCTCCAATTCGATTTCTTAATACTGTTAATATTCCTGAATTGAAAGATTTTACATTTTGATAAAAAATTACTAAACAATAAGAAACTAATCCTAAACCATCCCACCCTAATAAAATTGAAATTAAATTTAAACTAAAAATCAATAAAATTATAGATGTTACAAATAATAAAATTAAAATAATAAAACGATTAATATAAACCTCTCCTCTCATATAACTTTTTCTATAAAAAATGACAACACAAGAAATTGTTGACACAATAAACAAAAATATACAAGATATTCAATCTACATAAAAAGTTAATACATATAAACTTGAATTTAACGAGATTAATTCATATTCAATAAATAAACTTATTCCTCTAAAAATTAAATAAAATCTTGAAATCAACCCTAATAACCTAGAAAATAATATAAATAACACACTTACTTCTAAAATTTTATTTTTTTTTATAATTTATTTAAAGTTTATTCACAAACATTTTTGACTCCACAAATCAATATTTTATTTTTAAATTATTTAAACAAAATTAATTTCAAATAAAAAAATATTCCACCTTAAAAATTAAAATATTTAAAGGCAACCAGTGAAATATCAATAATAAATACTCCCGTAACGAAACTCTTTTTAAATTAAATATTCCTTTTAAAATTTTTCCATGCTGCCTAAAAGAAAATAAATATAAACTATAAGCGGCTCTAAAAAAAGAGATAATCATTAAAGCTACCATAGAAATAGAAGACCATGAAATAATACTTATAAGTAAAGAAATTTCTCCAAATAAATTTAATGAAGGAGGAGCCGCCATATTAGAACTTAATAACAAAAATCATCATATAGATAAATTAGGTATTAAATTAAGTAACCCCTTATTAACTAATAAACTTCGCCTGCCTAACCGCTCATATATTAAATTAATCAACGCAAATAACCCTGAAGAACATAAACCATGGCCAATTATTAGGATTAAACTACCCATAAATCCATAATAATTAAGGGATATAATCCCCCCAACCACTAAAGCTATATGAACAACAGATGAGTAAGCTACTAACATTTTTATATCAACTAAATGAAGACACAATAAACTAATTAGACTTCCTCCCACCAAAGATAAAATAATTCAAATAAAATTTAATTTTAAGGATATAAATAATATTAATTTCATAATTCGCATTAAACCGTACCCCCCTAACTTTAATATAACTCCCGCTAAAATTATAGACCTAGAAACTGGCCCTTCAACATGAGCCTTCGGGAGTCATAAATGAACTAAAAATATAGGCATTTTTACTAAAAAAGCTAAAATTATTAAAAAATATAAAATTAAACTTCCCATTTCTTTAAATATAAAAAACCTAAAAGAATGTAAATTAAAATAAACAAAAAAAATCCCTAACAATAAAGGCAAAGAAACAAATAATGTGTAAAAAATCAAATAAATGCCCGCTTGAATACGTTCAGGCTGATACCCCCAACCTATAATTATAAATAAAACAGGTAAAATTCTTCTTTCAAAATATAAGTAAAAATAGAAAATATTTAAAGAAAAAAAAGCTAAAATTAATCTTATTAATAAAAAAACTAAATTAATTATAAATATTAAAAAAAATTTATTTTCTCTCATTAATATAAATCTTGCTAAAATAATTAAGCTACAAATTCAAAAAGTTAATAATACCATAGAAAAACTTAAAATATCTATACCTAAATAATTAATTAAATTTCTGAAATAAAATAAATTAATTGAGCTAAAAAATAAAAATATAAATATTAATAATATAAATAAAAATATTAATCATCACTTAGAAAAAAATAAAAATAAAGAAAAAAATATAAATATAAATTTTAACATTTTAATAAATTAAAAACATGAAAATAATCTCTTCCAATATTACGAATTAATATAACTAAAATAGTGATCCCTAAAACACCTTCGCAAACCATAAATACTATAAATATTATTAAAAAATAAAATTCATTTAAAGTATTTAAAAAAACAAAAAAAATGAATAAAAACAACAATAATATCAAAGCCTCTAAAATTAATAATATATTCAAAAGATGCTTTCGTTTAATAATAAATATAAAATTCACCATAATAATAATAAATATCAATAAAATTACAAATTTAATCATTAGTTTTTATAATTTAATTTAAAATATTGATCTTGTAAATCAAATTTAAGATGCGCTCTTTAAAAACTTTATATATAAAATCTTTAATAAAATTTTATATATAATATTATAAAAATATCACTTTTAACTTTATTTTTAACTTTAACAATATTAATATATTTCATTAAAAACCCCCTAAATATAGGGCTATTAATTTTATCACAAACTTTAATTATTTGTTTTTTAATAAATTTTTATTTAAATTATTACTGGTTATCTTACATTTTATATTTAATTATATTAGGTGGAATCTTAATTTTATTTATATATATGTGTTCAATCGCATCTAACAAAATCATTCAATTTAATACTAATCTTTTTTTATATATAATTTTAATTTTTTTTATTACATTTATATTTATTTATAAATTTAAATGAATTAATCTAAATTTATTGATAATTAATAATCATAATTTCTTTTTTTCTAACGAAATATTTAGAATATCAAAAATTTACAATAATTATACCTATAAAATTACAATTATATTAATTATTTATTTATTCATCTTATTATTAATAGTTACTATATTTACCAACTCAAATAAGGGACCGCTTCGAATTATAAACGTGTAACAAATGAAAATCAGAAAAAAAAACATCATTTTAAATCTCTTAAATAATTCTTTAGTAAAATTGCCTACCCCCTCAAATATTACTTTTTGATGAAATTTTGGATCTTTACTCGGTATTTGTTTAATAATCCAAATCTTTACCGGATTATTTTTATCGATACATTATTGTCCCAATATTAATTTAGCCTTTGAAAGAATTATCAACATTAATCGAAATGTAGAATTTGGTTGATTATACCGAATTATCCACGCAAATGGGGCATCTATATTTTTTATTTGTTTATACCTTCATATTGGACGAAATATCTACTTCGAATCATATAATTTTATTCATACTTGAAGAATTGGAGTAGTTATCTTATTAATAACTATAGGAGCCGCCTTTTTAGGATACGTTCTACCCTGGGGTCAAATATCATTTTGAGGAGCAACAGTAATTACAAATTTAATATCTGCAATTCCTTACATTGGAAATGATTTAGTTCAATGAATTTGAGGGGGATTTACTATTAATAATGTAACTTTAAATCGATTTTTTTCCCTCCATTTTATTCTACCAATAGTAATTGCCGTTTTAGTTATCATTCACATTTTTTTTCTTCATCAAACAGGTTCTAATAATCCCCTAATAATTAATAAAAATTTAGATAAAATCCCATTTCACCCATTATTTACCATTAAAGACTTATTAGGAATAATAATTATAATTTCTCTATTAATTATATTCTCCCTTATATATCCATTTAATTTAATGGACCCAGATAATTTTATATTAGCCAATCCTTTATCAACACCTCCCCATATTCAACCTGAATGATATTTTCTATTCGCTTATTCAATCCTTCGATCCATTCCAAGAAAATTAGGGGGAGTAATTGCACTTTTAATGTCAATTTTAATTTTATTTGTCATACCTTTTATTTTCAATAAAACAATTCAAGGTAATTCATTTTTTTTCTTTAATAAAATTTTATTTTGATTTTTTTTTATAATATTTTTAATTTTAACTTGAATTGGATCCAAACCCATTGAATTCCCCTTCGTCAATATTGGTCAAATTTTTACTATTTTATACTTTAGATTTTTTTTAATTAATCCATTAATTAGAATCTATTGAAAATCCTTAATTAACTAATTAATGAGCTTGTCTAAGCTTTTGTTTTGAAAACTTAAGAAAGAAAATTATATTTCTATTAATTTCAATTAAACAAACTCATATCTACAATCTTCAAAATTATTATTCTATTTAAATTATTAATTGATATAAAATTATTACTAAAATTAATTCATTTATAACAATAATTAACAAAAATTAATAAAATAAATACTTAATTTAAAATTTAAAAATTAATTTTTAAATAATAAATTAATATTTTTAATAAAAAAATTTAATTTTATAATTATATTTAATAAAAAATATTAATTTATTTCTTTTAAAATTAAATAAATCCCGAATAACTTTTTATTTCCTAAATATTAATTATTTATAATTTTGAAACATTAACAAAAAATATCTAATTCTTAACTCTTAATTCTTCCCCGAAAAATATAAAATTTTTATTTTTTTTTATTAAAATTCTAATACCCAAAATATAATATATTAAATTTATTTTTATTAATTTTAAATTTATTTAAAAATTCAATAACTTTATTTATTTTTATTAAAATTTTTAGTATTTTTCTCTTAAATAACTCTACTAAAATAAATTTTTAATTTTAATATTATTTTGATTATTAATATTATTTTATTTCAAATTTTAATTTTATAAATTAAATTATTATTTTAAATCAAAATTTTATTATAAATAAAATATTTCATTTTAGTTTTAAAAACTTAATAATCCTAAAAAATTGTTTTCCAATATTTTTATTTTATTATAACTTACTTTAATTATAATATAAATTTACTAACAAAAATGATAGATAATATAATATATTAAAACATTAATCATTAACAAAAAATTGTTAATTAATTTCATTTAAATTCAATTTAATAAAATGTTTTAAAAATAAACTATTATAATTATTTTAATTATTGAAGCTCATTTTTAATCTTATTAATAAATTATGTCTTGATTTAATTTAAACTCTAAAATAGAAAATTAAAAAAAATTTAATTTTATTAATTTATTTTTAAAAAAATTTAATTTTAGCAAATATTAATTTATTTATAATTAAAATTGTGCCAGTAATTAAGGTAAAACAATTAATAAAAATAAATATAAATTTTAAAAAAAAATAATTGTGTATATATATACATGATAAAATTTAAAATTTAATTAAATAATTAAAATTAAATAATTTAAAGGATTTTTTTTTTATATTTTTAATTTCAAAAAAAATTGTAAATTTAAACTAAAGTTAAATATCCTATTATAATAATTAATTATCAAAAAAAAATTTTTTATAGCAATAATATACAAATTTTAAATTAAATAATCTTAACTGTAAAATAACTATTAATAAATTTTCTGAATTGATCTAAATAATATCAAATTTTTTAATTTTATTAATTTAATTTTTTATAGCAATAATATACAAATTTTAAATTAAATAATCTTAACTGTAAAATATCAACTATTAATAAATTTTCTGAATTGATCTAAATAATATCAAATTTTTTAATTTTATTAATTTAATTTTTAAAATTTTTTTTTGATAATTAATTATTATAATAGGATATTTAACTTTAGTTTAAATTTACAATTTTTTTTGAAATTAAAAATATAAAAAAAAAATCCTTTAAATTATTTAATTTTAATTATTTAATTAAATTTTAAATTTTATCATGTATATATATACACAATTATTTTTTTTTAAAATTTATATTTATTTTTATTAATTGTTTTACCTTAATTACTGGCACAATTTTAATTATAAATAAATTAATATTTGCTAAAATTAAATTTTTTTAAAAATAAATTAATAAAATTAAATTTTTTTTAATTTTCTATTTTAGAGTTTAAATTAAATCAAGACATAATTTATTAATAAGATTAAAAATGAGCTTCAATAATTAAAATAATTATAATAGTTTATTTTTAAAACATTTTATTAAATTGAATTTAAATGAAATTAATTAACAATTTTTTGTTAATGATTAATGTTTTAATATATTATATTATCTATCATTTTTGTTAGTAAATTTATATTATAATTAAAGTAAGTTATAATAAAATAAAAATATTGGAAAACAATTTTTTAGGATTATTAAGTTTTTAAAACTAAAATGAAATATTTTATTTATAATAAAATTTTGATTTAAAATAATAATTTAATTTATAAAATTAAAATTTGAAATAAAATAATATTAATAATCAAAATAATATTAAAATTAAAAATTTATTTTAGTAGAGTTATTTAAGAGAAAAATACTAAAAATTTTAATAAAAATAAATAAAGTTATTGAATTTTTAAATAAATTTAAAATTAATAAAAATAAATTTAATATATTATATTTTGGGTATTAGAATTTTAATAAAAAAAAATAAAAATTTTATATTTCTCGGAAAAAAATTAAGAAAATAATCATACCTTTAATGTCAACTTTAATTTTATTTGTTACACCTTTCATCTTCAATAAAATAATTTAAACTAATCCATTTTTTTTTTCATATAAAATTTTATTTTAACTTTTTTATAATATTTTTAATTTTAACCTAAATTAAATCCAAATCTATTAAATCCCTTTTCGTCTATATTGGTCAAATTTTTACTATTTTATACTTTAGATTTTTTTTAATTGGTCCATTAATTAGAATCTATTGAAAATCCTTAATTAATTAATAAACTTATCTAAATTTTTATTTTAAAAATTTAAGAAAAAAAACTATATTTCTATTAATTTCAATTAAATAAAATAAATTTATACTTATAATCTCCAAAATTATTATTCTATTTAAATTATTAATTGATATAAAATTATTATTAAAATTAATTCATTTTAAAAAAAATTAATTTGTAATTATTAAACAAAGTATAAAGATAAATCAATTTAAAGATACAGGTAAATAAATTTTTCATGTTAGATATATTAACTTGTCATAACGGAATCGAGGTAAAGTTCCTCGAACCCAAATAAAAACAAATCTAACAAATCTAGCTTTTAAAAAAAACATATAAGATAATAAATTACCATTTAATAAAAATCTCAAAACAAAAATTAATCTTATAAATAAGATTATTCTATATTCAGCTAAAAAAATCAAAGCAAATTCTCTTCCCCCATATTCAATATTAAACCCTGAAACTAACTCTCTTTCTCCTTCTGAAAAATCAAAGGGAGTCCGATTACATTCAGCCAGTATAGTAACAAAAATACACATTCCAATAGGTATTATAAAAATTAATAATATTATATATTTTTGATAAAAAATAAAATTTATTAAATTAAATCTCATAATTAATATAATTATACATAAAAATAAAAAAATCAATGAAACTTCATAAGATAAAGTTTGAACAATAGCTCGCAAAGATCCCAACAAAGCATAATTTGAATTAGAAGATCATCCATTTATTATAATTAAATAAACCCCCACTCCTAATAAACTTAAAAATATTAAAAATCTTAAATTTAAAAAATTTAATCCTTCTAAGTAAGGAAAAATCATTCAAATTAAAAGAGACAAAAATAGACTAAAAATAGGAGAGACTAAAAAATAAAAAAAATTAGATTTTTCTGGCAAATAATATTCTTTTCTAAATAATTTAATTGCATCACTAAAAGGTTGAACTAATCCTATCAATCCTAATTTATTTGGTCCCTTACGAAATTGAATATAACCTAAAACCTTTCGTTCTAATAAAGTTAAAAAGGCAACCCCAATTAATACCCCTACCATTAAAATTAATATATTTAAAAATAATAAAATTAAATCATTTAATTGAATTTATTATTTATATAATAAAATTATATTTAAATGAATTCTAAATTCATTGCATAAAAATCTGCCAAAATAATCCTATTGAATTATATAAAAATTTAAAATTTTTAAGTAAACTAATTATTAAAATTCATTTATTCAACCAAAAATTTATTATTTTAAATTTTTAATCCTTTCGTACTAAAAAATTTAATTTTAAATAAAAGATAGAAACCAACCTGGCTCACACCGGTTTGAACTCAGATCATGTAAGATTTTAATAGTCGAACAGACTAAATTTTAAAACTTCTGCATTTTCAATTTATCTTAATCCAACATCGAGGTCGCAATCTCAAATTTCCATATGAACTAAAAATTTAAATAACGCTGTTATCCCTTAGGTAATTTAATCTTTTAATCCATAAAATTAAATCATTTTATTAAAATTTTAAATTTTACTTTACAATCAAATTATTTATTCTAAAAAATTAAAGTTTTAAAATTTATAAATCACCCCAATTAAATTTTTTTTTAGTTAAATAATAATAATACATATCTTAACTTACTTCTAAAATCTATTAAAAATAAAAAAAAATAAAAATCTAAAGGGTCTTCTCGTCTTTTTATAATATTTTTGTTTTTTTACAAAAAAAATAAATTTTAAATATAAAATATATAAAGTTTTATTCTCATGAAATCATTCATTCTAGTTTTCAATTAAAAAACAATTTATTATGCTACCTTCGTACAGTTAAAATTCTGCAGCCCTTTAAAAAATCTTTCAGTGGGCAGATTAGACTTTAAATTTATAAACTAAAAGACATGTTTTTGTTAAACATGTGAAATAATTAAATTTCAATACAATAATTTAAATTTTGCCTAATTAATTAATTTTAAATTATAAATTTCAAAATTAAATTTTATACTTAATTATACTAATTATAACATTAATTCATAATAATAATAATTAACAAAATTAATAAAATAAATACTTAATTTAAAATTTAAATATTAATTTTTAAAAATAAATAATAAATTAATATTTTCAATTAAAAAAAAATTTTAATTTTATAATTTTATTTAATAAAAAAATAAATATAAAAATTTATATAAAAGCTTAACCCTTTATATATAAATATATTATTATAATATTCTAAAATATAAATCTTAATACAATTATTAATTTAAAAATATATAAATAATAAATTAAATTAAATTTATTTCTTTTAAAACTAGATATAAAAAAAAACGAATAACTTTTCATTACCAAAAATTAATTATTTATAATTTTGAAACATTAACAAATATTTAATTTTTAACTCTTAATTTTTTTCGAGAAATATAAAATTTTTATTTTTTTTTATTAAACTCTGATACCCAAGATACAATATATTAAATTTACTTTTATTAATTTTAAATTTATTTAAAAATTTTAAAAATTCAATAACTTTACTAATTTTCTATTAAAATTTTTAATATTTTTTCCTTAAATAATTTTACTAAAATAAATTTTTAATTTTAATATTATTTTAATTAATAATTAATTATACTATTTTTATTTCAAATTTTAATTTTATAAATTAAATTTCAAATTAGATTATTATTTTTAATCAAAATTTTATTGTAAATAAAATACTACACTTTAGCTTTAATTTGATTGCCTAAAACTTTAATAATTCTAGAAACATTTTCCAATACTTCTACTATGTTACGACTTATCTCAATTATAATATAAATTTACTAACGAGAGTGACGGGCAATATGTACTTATTTAAAAACATTAATCATTAATAAAATATATTAATTAATTACATTTAAATCCAATTTAATAAAATATTTTTAAAATAAATTATTATAATTACTTTAATTATTGTAATTCATTTTTAATCTTATCAATAAACTGTATCTTGATTTGATATAAATTTAAATTTAAATTTTAAAATATTATTAATTATTAAAAAATATTTTTATAACAACGATATACAAATTTTAAAATAAGTAATTTTAATTGTGGAATATCAATCACTAAACAAATTCCTCTAAATTGATTTAAATACCGTCAAATTCTTTAACTTTCAAATTTTTAATTTTACTAATTTAATTTTAAAAAAATTTTTTAATAATTAATTATTATAATAGGGTATCTAATCCTAGTCTAAATTTGCAATTTTTTTTAAAATTAAAAATATAAAAAAAATTCCTTTTAATTATTTAATTTTACTTATTTAATTAAATTTAAAATTTTATTATATGTAATATACACACAATTATTTTCTTTTAAAAATTAAAATTTATATTTATTTTTATTAATTGTTTAACCGCAATTGCTGGCACAATTTTAATTAAAAATAAATTAATATTGCTAAAATTAAATTTTTTTAAAATTAATTTTAAAATTAATTATTACATAAAATTAAAAATTAAATTTTTTTAAAACTTATTATTTTTTATTTTAAAATTTATATATAATTCAAACATCTAATAAACAAAAAACCAGAAATAATTTTATGAAATAATTTTTTAGTTTTTTTTTTTGATGCAATTTTTTAATAATTATTAAATAATTTAATAATCAATATTTATTTAATAATTAAAATATTATRTTTAATTTATTAATTAATTATAATTTAAAAATAATATTAATATTTTAGTTGGCTGTACGCCGAAATTTTTAATTACATTATTATAATTTGAATCATTATATTTAATAATTATTAAATAATTTAATAATCAATATTTATTTAATAATTAAAATATTATGTTTAATTTATTAATTAATTATAATTTAAATCATTATATTTAATAATTATTAAATAATTTAATAATTAATATTTATTTAATAATTGAATATTATGTTTAATTTGTTAATCAATTATAATTTTATATTTATATAAGCAATTAATATTTTTTATTTTTATTTAAATAATATTAATATTTTAGTTGGCTGTACGCCGAAATTTTTAATTACATTATTATAATTTGAATCATTATATTTAATAATTATTAAATAATTTAATAATCAATATTTATTTAATAATTAAAATATTTAAAATAAAGGAAATTTTTGAAAATTTATTTATTATATATACCATTTTTAACCAGATCATTATTTTTATTTTTAATTAAAAAATAAAAA